CGTTACAAAATTTCGCTTTAGCCAATGATCTAATGATTGGCATAATTGGAACAATAATATCAAACTTCGTAATAGTATTATCAATTAGAAATGAATTTTGTAGCATTTGACTACGTATCATTGAAGGCTTTAGCCGCACACCTGAACGATAACCCATAAAGTCAACCGAATGGTTGGATAATTCGTTTATATGAATCCTTCCTGGTTGAGACCACAGGTAAAAATAACATTGACAGAAATTTACAAAAAAATATTTCCATTTAGTTATCAAAAGAGACGTTCCTTTTGATGCAAGAATCGATTTTCCTTGATACCTAACATAATGCATGAAAGGATCCTTAAATAACCATAGACTGACTTGAAAAGGCCTGGGAAAGACTTCTACAAGATGTTCTATTTTTCTATAGAAAAATATTCGTTCAAGAAGGGCTCCAGAAGATGTTGATCGTAAATAAGAAGATTGATTGCGGAGAAAGACAAAGATGGATTCGTATTCACATACATGAAAATTATATAGGAAAAAAAACAGTCTTTGATTTGTTTTTGAATTTAAAAAAGCTTTCTTTGAAGTAATAAGACTATTCCAATTATGATACTCGTTAAGAAAGAATCTTAATAAATGCAAAGAAGAAGGATCTTCTATCAAGTAGCGAAGAGTTTGAACCAATATTTCCAGATGGGCTGGGTAAGGTATTAGTATATCTAACACATAATTTAAATGTGAAAATTGGTCTTCTAAGAAAGAAAATATTGAATGAATTGATCGGAAATTATTGGATTTAACTGCCCCTTTATTTTTTAGGGAAGATATTAATCTTCGAGAAAATGGAATTTCCATAATGACTGAAAATCCCTCTGACATTACTTGAGAATAAAAATTATTGTTGCGTCCAAAAATTTTATTTTGTTTACAATCATTAGAAAAACAAATAAAATGGTCCTGTTGATACATTCGAGTAATTAAACGTTTCACAATTAGTAAGCTGAATTTAGTCTCATAACTTATATTTTGATTTTGCAACAAAATCGATCTATTTACATGAACAAGTGCATAAATATACTCCTGAAAAATAAGCGGATATAAGAAGTATTGTTGTTGAGACCTATCTAGCTCTAAATAGCTTCGGAATTTCTCCATTTGAAATTCGATTTAAACTAAAGGTAGAGGATTTTAGAGTTTATCAAACGATACATAGTGCGATACAGTCAAAACAAGGTATTATACCAATAGATACCTCGGATACAGAACTTATCAACGGATTCTCTATCCTCTCTTTTTACATTAAAATACAAAAGCGGGTTATGCTCGTTATAGACTAACAAGATGGTTAGAAATCCTTTATTTTTTCAACTCAATCGCTCTTTTGATTTTGGAAATTTTTTTATCAATATACTGTTTCTTATACACACACATCTCCATTATGGAATGGACAATGGGAATATTTAGGATTCATTAAAAAATCAAGAATCTACTCATAAGAGAAGTCCTTCCCGTACCGGGCACTAATATATTTTTAACGTCTAATTAGATCGGGTAATCATTCAAATCAAGAATGGAAGCTCGTTGCTTTTTCTTTTCCTATAATATAATAAAAATGAAATTAATTGAAGCCGTGGGGCTCTATCCATTTATTCATTTGACCCAACTTTAACTTTCAATTGAATTCTTTTTGTTCCCTTCCAATAATTTTTATACCAATCTAGGAGGAATAAAAAATTTTCAGAATTCTTAATTGATACGACATGCTATTTTTTCCATTCATTCCCTTTCAGGATCAGTCGTGGTCTTCGAAACTTTACCGATAGTATGGACGAATCCCTCGCTTCATCCAAATGTGTAAAAAAATCCCAGCCGCACTTAAAAGCCGAATACTCTACCGTTGAGTTAGCAACCCGAATAGAATCAAAATATGAAATAAAATATAATTCTAATTTAGAATATTTATAATATATAATCAAAGGGTATGTAGATCCAATCAGAATCAAAATAAATAGATCGTCTTATCACGATGAATTATATTTGTTCGGTACGCTGTTGTCAATATAAAAGTTAAAAACGGAAAAACACAAGAAATGAAATGGAAATAATAGTCAAAAAATAAGGACTTGTGTTGGATTGGCACTACATAGATCCAAAAAATTTATATCGGAACTAAACTAAAACTAAACTTAGGAATAAGAAGCAGAAAAACTATAGCATTTATGCAATCAATAGTGTATTTAGTCAATATAAATATAAGTTGAATACGGAACTTTGAATCCTTGTTTGTTACTGAGTATTAGAATTCAAATAAAAACCGCCCGATTGCAAGTAATGGAATAATTTTCTATTTTTTTAGTATAAATCAAATAAGTTTTTCGTTATAGAACATGGAATTCTATAAAAGTAATGATAAATAGATACGACTAGAGCCAGAAAATAAAAAAAAATAGTTGGTATAGTATATAAAAGTAAAAGATATACAAAATTATATAAGAATCCCCTGCTTTTTTTTGATTTCCTTAATTTAATATTTAATTGAATTTCTTTTGATTAGAGGAAAGTTCGTTAAAAATCTCTGCCTTCTTTAAAAGATCCTGAACAGTTCCTGTAGGCTGAGCACCTTTTTCAAGGAAATATAGAATAGCGGGAACATTTAAATAAGTTTGATTCTTGATCGGATCATAAAAACCTACTCTCCGAAGATCTCTTCCTTCTCTTCGGGATCTAACATCAATTGCAACGATTCGATAGATGGCTCATTGGGATAGATGCAAATGAAAAAGAACCCCCCCTAGAAACGTATAGGAAGTTTTCTCCTCGTACGGCTCGAGAAAAAATGATTCAAAGTTTTGGCTATGAATAAAATTCTAATAAAATAAATAGCAAAGTAAGGGTAGGGATAAAATAAATTAGATTATGATTTAACTCATATGCATTTTTTTCTTCCTTACTGAAAAATAAAAAATCATTTGGACTCATAACTCAAGTTTGATAATTCTCAAATAGCTCAAAGAAAAATTTTTAAGCAATTTATTTGTTGATATTGAGTGGTCTTTAACCTCCCCTTGTTTTGTCTCGTTTAAAATCTATTTGGATTCTTTAGTCGGATCCAGTTATTGAGACAATTGAAGTGGTGTTTCCTTGTTCTGGGATCCTTTATCTTTGTTTTAAATCATTGGGTTTAGACATTACTTCGGTGCTTCATAATCTTTTCAAAATGGTAGCAACATACCCCTTTTGTTATTTTTCTTTCTTTTCTATTAAAGAATCATACCGATCGATACACTGTGGATCGAAAGAGTTTTAGCAATTCCGGCAAATTTTTGTTTTGAATTCAAAACTTGCTTGACTCAGATCCTTTCAATTTTTATATCGAAGATATACTTACGAAGTTGTTCTAATTTATTGATTAGCATTAACCCTAGATCCTTGCCCCCCAGAAATGAATCAATACTTTCTACTCGAGCTACATCATGAACTATTTTTACAACCCAACAAAAAAAGAGGGTTCCAGTAGAATAGAAAAACGATGTCGAGCCAAGAGCACTTCCATTCCTAATATAAAATGGTGGATGTAAGAATCCACACCGGATCGTGTCCTTCAAGTCGCACGTTGCTTTCTACCACATCGTTTTAAACGAAGTTTAACCATAACATTCCTCTAATTTGGAACCAGTATGGAATTGATTCAAGTATAGAATCATGAATAGTCATTGGTTCAGTAGGTACAGAGATATAGTAATCTAGACCTTTTATCTTCTATACATATTCTATACATATAAGATAAATAGATCGAACACTGAAAATAAATTCATTTTTTTTAAGTGAGATAAATAAAAAGGGATAATGTAAGGGAAAAGGCGAGATTCTTATTGTTTTGATTCTCATTTTCTCAATCAAATGAACGAAGAGAGAGTTTTCATATCTATCAGATAGATCGCTATTGTTATGGCTATTCTAATTCTATGTTAAATTTGTTAATCTTAACATTTTAGAGGTATCAATTCTTTTTCACAAAAATAGAAAGACTGTTGTCACTGAAATCGGATACCAGTACATACATATAAGCTGGACCCTTCCTCGTTTTATATGTATTTTAGTATTTTTTTTTAATTCAAACTCGTGTGTCGTGCTTTATGTTCCATCTTACCTAGATCAAAAATAGATTCAGTTACATCTGAATGTTATTTGTAGTTCCTTTTATGAAAACCTGAGATTAAGAAACGAATGAGTTAAAATAAGACAAAAAAGAAGACTCGTATTCTATCCAATATTAAACCTTTAAATAAAGAACAAAACGTTGTTTAAAAAAAATCTTTATTCGGATAAGGATTTTATTCGGATAAGGATAAAGTGAATATGCTCTGGGACGGAAGGATTCGAACCTCCGAATAGCGGGACCAAAACCCGTTGCCTTACCACTTGGCGACGCCCCATTTAGATTTTTATTCGACACTACTAATAATAAAGAATAATATTGGTATTAAGTGTTCGTCAATTCCAGTTCAATTATTTATATATATCTAAAATATATAAAATCTCTATAAAATAGATTCTAGATTCGTGCTAGGATTTTAACACGTGTAGATATAGAATTCAACTGAATTTATTGATCATTACATATAATTCAATTAAGATATTGTATGAAAGTATGATTTCTTCTATTCTCCTTTGAGAATTGGAGGATTTTTGATTGGACAGGTTCAATGAAAAAGAAGGATTGTTTGTGTACCTTACTTTCTTCATTTTTCCTTATATCAATAACTCAATCAAAATGAAATTATCTCCAATAACAAAATGTCTGTTATGCTTAATATCTTTAGTTTGATCTGTCTTAATTATGTCCTTTATCCGAGTAGTATTTTCTTCGCCAAATTGCCCGAAGCCTATGCTTTTTTGAATCCAATCGTAGATGTCATGCCAGTCATACCCCTGTTCTTTTTTCTTTTAGCCTTTGTTTGGCAAGCTGCTGTAAGTTTTCGATAAGATCTTTAATACTATCCTAGAAAATTCATGATTTATTCGAGAAAAAATTATAACAATTGATAAGATCAAATAAGTCGTACAGTATGAACCTTGGATTCAAAGAGTGAAATTCTTGGACATTGTATAGCCGCGATAAATCCGGCTCCCCTCATTTCCCCATTCTGATCCCCATTCTGAATTTTGTCTAGTGAAAGACTTTATAGCTCCTATCCCTATAATAAGGTTAGGGTATAGTATAGGGTTAGGGCTCCCTTAATTATGGGTATGGAAGTCGTTTTCGGTAATCAAAGATTCTTATTACAAATTACAAATGAAGTTCTGAATATTCTTTTCCGTTTCTAGAAAATACTTCATTTCTTGGTGTCAAAATAGGATATGTGATATAAAAAGGATCTATTCTCTTTTCTATTTTTTTTTTCAAAAAATGCTCTTGGAGGTTGTGTAATGCTTACTCTCAAACTTTTCGTTTACACAGTGGTAATATTCTTTGTTTCTCTCTTCATCTTTGGATTCCTATCCAATGATCCGGGACGTAATCCTGGACGTGAAGAATAAAAAAAGTTTTTTTCGTATTTCTTGCTTTTCAAATTTTCTTAATTATCTATTTCACGTGTGTAACTTTAACTAGAAAAAAGGAAAAAGGGGTTTGCTAAATTTAAAATTTAAAAGAAAAATAAAATATCAATTCATCAACGGAAACGGAAAGAGAGGGATTCGAACCCTCGGTACGAATAATTCGTACAACGGATTAGCAATCCGCCGCTTTCGTCCACTCAGCCATCTCTCCCAATTGAAAAATATAATTAGTATCTTACATTACACATTAAGTACGAATCTTTCTTTCTCTTTCTTTATTATAGTTCTTTATTCATAGTTAAAGTTAATAATAATATAATTTAAAATTAATTTAATTATATAATAAAGAATTATTTATATGCTCTAAAAATCCAATAGAAAGAAAGAAGACCTCCTTACTTTGATTTTGTTAGAAGTGACTTTTGATTTCCATGGCCTGGCCTGGTCAATACCCAGCCGGGCCTTTTTTGTTTTTTGTTTCAACGAATTCTAGCTAATTTTATCTGATTTGAATTTGAAATAGTAAATATTAAAAAAAAGTAAGGAATATTTCCGTTCTTATTATATTATCTATATTATTCTTATTATATTATATATAATAATATAAAATGATACTAATATTTAATATTATTATATTATTTTTTCTTGCTTATTTATTGACTTACTTAAATACCTATTTTAAATAAAAAAATAAAACCTTACACAATGAATTTTTGTATTATGATTTCGTCGATTTTGGCGAACCGTATCATCAACACTTTCGAATCTAAAATAAAACTCCACTAAAAACATTACCAGTCTAATTTTTAGGATTCTTTTAGGATCCTTTCTTGATTACGCTGAATTCCCCTGTTCGACAAAAAGACCATTTGTATATAATAATCACATTGTAGCGGGTATAGTTTAGTGGTAAAAGTGTGACTCGTTATATTAACCCCCTTAATGGTTAAGGGGTCTTTCGGTTTGATTCATATTCCGACCAAAAACTTTATTTCTTAAAAGGATTTAATCCTTTACCTTTCAATACCGCATTCAAGGAAAAATAAAAATTCTCGGGATTTCTATTTAAAGGTCACTTACAAAGTGAAAACTTGGATTATGAAATTTCGAAACAAAATTTGTGAATTGGATCGATACTTCCAATTGAATGAGTATGAGTACAGAATCCATGGATAAAGATAGAAAAGTCAATTTCTAATCGTAACTAAATCTTCAATTTTTGTTTTGATTTGTATGTAGCGAAGAAATTGAAGCAAAATAGCTAGTAAACGATGCCTTTAGTTTACTAGAGACATCGAATATTATTTTAGCTCGGTGGAAACAAAACCCTTTTCCTTAGGATAATTTCAAACAGAAATAGAGAACGAAGTAACTAGAAAGGTTTTTCGAATTACCTTCTTCTAGAGGGATCATCTAGAAAGCGAGTCATTTTGAATGTATTCAAGCAAAAAGCGAACATAGATGTTATGGATAGAATTTTTTTTTAATTAGTTCAAATCTTTTTCCATAAAGGAGCCGAATGAAACCAAAGTTTCATGTTCGGTTTTGAATTAGAGACGTTAAAAATGATGAATCAACGTCGACTATAACCCCTAGCCTTCCAAGCTAACGATGCGGGTTCGATTCCCGCTACCCGCTCTATATCTTCTATTATATTATATATTTATATTTAATATATTTATATTTATTTATTCTATATATTATTATATATTCTTAGATATTTACTCTAGTTAATAATAACTATTAACTAATTAATATTAATTAGTTAATAATAAATATTAATTAGTTAATACATTATTCATTATTGAATATACAATATACAATTCAAAAACTTTTATAATAAAATATTTTCAACCAAAAGATAGCAAAGTCAAAATACTAAAAAATCGCAATCGCAAAGAAAAGCGTCCATTGTCTAATGGATAGGACAGAGGTCTTCTAAACCTTTGGTATAG